AGTCAATGGGGGTACTATCGTGAAAAGGTTAAAACCTCGGGCTCGAGGACGTAGTTATCCGATAAAAAGACCCACCTGTCATATAATTATTGTAGTGAGGGATACCTCTAAAACGAAAACGGACCAGGATATATATTTAGAAACAAAGGATCAATGGAAAGATCCTATAATAGAGAGATATTGGGAGAAAGAGAGAGACAGAGAAAAAAAAGAGAAAGAGGGAGAAGAAAAATATGGGCAAAAAAATAAATCCCCTTGGTTTCCGACTTGGTGGGGAAAACCAAAAGCATAGATCCCTTTGGTTCGCGCAACCAAAAAATTATTCCATAGGTCTCCAGGAAGATGAAAAAATACGAGATTGTATCAAGAATTATGTACAAAAAAATAGGAGAATATCCTCGGGTTTCGAAGGAATTGCACATATAGAGATTCAAAAAAAAATCGATCTGATCCAGGTCATAATCTATATTGGATTTCCAAATTTGTTAATAGAGGGTCGAACACGAGGAATCGAAGAATTACAGATCAATGTACAAAAAGGATTTAATTCTGTGAACCGGAGACTTAACATTGCTATCACAAGAGTTGCAAAACCTTATGGACAACCTAATATTCTTGCAGAATATATAGCTCTACAATTAAAGAATAGAGTTTCCTTTCGAAAGGCAATGAAAAAAGCTATTGAATTAACTGAACAAGCGGATACAAAAGGAATTCAAGTGCAAATTGCAGGACGTATCGACGGAAAAGAAATTGCACGTGTCGAATGGATCAGAGAAGGTAGGGTTCCCCTACAAACCATTCGAGCTAAAATTGATCATTGTTCCTATACAGTTCGAACTATCTATGGGGTATTAGGCATCAAAATTTGGATATTTGTAGACGAGCAATAATGGGCCTTTCCTTGCCATTCTATCCAGTGATAGAACAAAAAACGACAAACTATTCTTTTTCCCTTCAATGAAAAATGAGCAATTCTAATTCTATAGGGTTGAATAAAAATTGGATTGATCATTTGGTAGAATTGCTATGCTTAGTGTGTGACTCGTTGGTTTTTCTTTAGAGTTGGGATTCAAAAAAAAAGGACTGGCCCCTAACTAATAACTATAGAACTTAGAACCAGCTCATTGCTTCGTATTATCGAGATCCAAGGAACCAGTCACTATATGATGTGTCAATCATATAGTTGTAGCAACTGAAATCTTTTTTCCATAAACATAAAGGAAAAATCAATCTGATTATGGATTGTGAAGCGAAAATAGAGGGATGTGGGTAAATGGAAGGGCGAGAGAAAGAGAGAAGGAGAATATCAATGGTATATGATTCCAATATGTATGGTCTATTATGAATCATCTCATAAAAGGCAGTGTGATAAAGCATCAATACTGATTCGTCCATAATTAGATGAATACGGTTCATAGGAAAAATACCAATAATAAAGAGCCTCGAGTCAATAGAGACTGAGGAGATTGACTTGGGAACGAACTTGAATTGAGGAGCTCCATTGCAGAGTTCAGGCCTAGCCATTAATGGAGAAGCTATGGGAACGACGGAACCTGTGACTGCAGAAGATTCTATTGAAAACGAATCCTAATGATTCATTGGGTGGGATGGCGGAACCAACCAGGAACCAATTGATTTATTCTGAGAGGCCATGGGTTGACCCTACGAATGAAACAAATATTGAAAGAGTAAATATTCGCCCGCGAAACCCTTATTGAATTGCAAAATTTTGGCCGATTCGGTAAAGGTCAAGGATTCGTTATAAAAAGAAAGCAAAGGCATTATCTTCTATATATAGAAATATACGTCTAGCTATATATACAAGATATACAGATTCCTACGTGACAGATTCAATATCAATAAATCCCATGATTTAGTGTATTATTCAATAAATACATGTGTATCTGTAATATTATTGAATCGTTTCATTCGCGAGGAGCTGGATGAGAAGAAACTCTCATGTCCGGTTCTGTAGTAGAGATGAGGTTGAGAAACAACCATCAACTATAACCCCAAAAGAACCAGATTCCGTAAACAACATAGAGGAAGAATGAAGGGAATATCTTATCGAGGCAATCATATTTGTTTCGGTAGATATGCTCTTCAGGCACTTGAACCCGCTTGGATCACATCTAGACAAATAGAAGCGGGGCGACGGGCAATGACACGATATGCGCGCCGTGGTGGAAAAATATGGGTCCGTATATTTCCCGACAAACCCGTTACAGTAAGACCTACGGAAACCCGTATGGGTTCGGGGAAGGGATCTCCCGAATATTGGGTATCTGTTGTTAAGCCGGGTCGAATACTTTATGAAATGGGCGGAGTATCGGAAACTGTAGCCAGAGCAGCTATTAAAATAGCTGCGTGCAAAATGCCTATACGAACGCAATTCATTATTTCAGGATAGGGATGTGGAACCAAAGGGGTATTTATGATGAAAAAAACAATCGCGGATTTCTTTATTTCTGGACAGACAATATTTCTTTCTTTTTTCCTTCGACCTTTGCATTGAAAGAACAGATTAAAAAAAAAAATGATATGATTCAACCTCAGACCCATTTGAATGTAGCGGACAACAGCGGGGCTCGAGAATTGATGTGTATTCGAATCATAGGAGCTAGTAATCGCCGGTATGCTCATATTGGTGACGTTATTGTTGCTGTAATAAAAGAAGCAGTGCCCAATATGCCTCTCGAAAGATCAGAAGTGATCAGAGCTGTAATTGTACGTACATGTAAAGAACTCAGACGTGACAACGGTATGATAATACGATATGATGACAATGCAGCAGTTGTCATTGATCAAGAAGGAAATCCAAAAGGAACTCGGGTTTTTGGAGCGATCGCTCGAGAATTGAGACAGTTGAATTTCACTAAAATAGTCTCATTAGCTCCTGAGGTATTATAAATACTAGTAGATGAGACCATGATATAGTAGGGTATCTGAAATGGATCAATTAGTAGATTGTGTTTCACGCATATACTTTTAATAATTCATAAATAAAGAATCAAAAATTCACATAAAAAAAAAAACGGAACATGTTGATTATATCAAAATTAGGAGGCACCAATAATTATAGTTCGTCATGGGTAGGGACACTATTGCCGATATATTAACTTCTATAAGAAATGCCGACATGGATAAAAAAGGAACGGTTCGAATAGCATCTACTAATATGACCGAAAGCGTTGTTAAAATACTTCTACGAGAAGGTTTTATTGAAAACGTTAGGAAACATCGGGAAAACAACAAATATTTCTTGGTTTCAACCCTGCGACATAGAAGAAATAGGAAAGGAACATATAGAAATATTTTAAAGCGTATCAGCCGACCCGGTCTACGAATCTATTCCAACTATCAACGAATTCCTAGGATTTTAGGTGGAATGGGGATTGTAATTCTTTCTACTTCTAGAGGTATAATGACAGATCGAGAAGCTCGACTAGAAGGAATTGGAGGAGAAGTTTTGTGTTATATATGGTGATCCTTCTGGTATCCGAAGTTGATCCGTAACTTCCTATTTGTGAAAAAGGAGAGGAAAGACGGGTTGTTTAATATCACTCCTCCTCCATTAGTTGATACTTCAAGGGGGTTACCTGGAATGAAAGAACAAAAATTGATTCATGAAGGTTTAATTACTGAATCACTTCCCAATGGTATGTTCCGGGTTCGTTTAGATAATGAAGATCTGATTCTAGGTTATGTTTCGGGGAGGATCCGACGAAGTTTTATACGGATACTACCAGGAGATAGAGTAAAAATCGAAGTAAGTCGTTATGATTCAACCAGGGGACGTATAATTTATAGACTTCGCAACAAAGATTCAAACGATTAGGTGTAGGTGGCTTTTTAAACATTCCTTTCGTGGGAATACAATTCGAGGTTCAAAATTTCAAGAGACTTATTTTCTTCCAAGGAGTAGATTCGGAATTAAGGTAAGGAATAACAAATATGAAAATAAGGGCCTCTGTTCGTAAAATTTGTGAAAAATGTCGACTGATCCGTAGGCGGGGACGAATTATAGTAATTTGTTTCAATCCGAGACATAAACAGAGACAAGGGTAATCTTTCTAAAAAGAAAAAGGGATTTTCTAAAGGACCCGATGGACAAATAAAGGATCTGTTTTGATATGAAATGGATATATCCGTATATCTCTGACTCATATTTATGAGATGATAAAATATGACAAAACCTATACCAAGAGTTGGTTCACGTAGGAATGGGCGTATTGGTTCACGTAAGAGTGGGCGTAGAATACCAAAAGGAGTTATTCATGTTCAAGCGAGTTTCAACAATACCATTGTGACTGTTACAGATGTACTAGGTCAGGTGGTTTCTTGGTCCTCCGCTGGTACTTGTGGATTCAGAGGCACAAGAAGAGGGACACCATTTGCTGCTCAAACCGCAGCAGGAAATGCTATTCGTACAGTAGTGGATCAGGGTATGCAACGAGCAGAAGTCATGATAAAGGGTCCTGGTCTCGGAAGAGATGCAGCATTACGAGCTATTCGTAGAAGTGGTATACTATTAAGTTTCGTACGTGACGTAACCCCTATGCCACATAATGGATGTAGACCTCCTAAAAAAAGACGTGTGTAGAAATAAGAATTGAACGGATTTCAAGAGAAATAAATGATTCAATGATCTGAAAAAAGAATAATATTATTATGGTTCGAGAGGAAGTAGCAGTATCCACTCGGACACTACAGTGGAAGTGTGTTGAATCAAGAACAGACAGTAAGCGTCTTTATTATGGCCGTTTCATTTTGGCCCCGCTTATGAAAGGCCAAGCAGATACGATAGGTATCGCGATGCGAAGGGCTTTACTTGGAGAAATAGAAGGAACATGTATCACACGTGCAAAATCTGAAAAGGTACCACATGAATATTCTACGATAGTCGGTATTGAAGAATCAGTACATGCAATTTTAATGAATTTGAAAGAAATTGTATTGAGAAGTCATCTGTATGGAACTCGTGACGCATCCATTTG